TCTTGCATACATATAGTATATGTATGCAAAAATGAAAGATTATGTCCAATTTTAATCGATCTCGATTAATCTCCCGTTACTGCCCATAGGAGAAGTAATAGGTAGGGATGACAGGATTTGAACCCGTGACATTTTGTACCCAAAACAAACGCGCTACCAAGCTGCGCTACATCCCTTTTCAAAATTGTTTTACAATGTCATTGTACAAAATCCTTGTCTTGTTTTCCACATTGTTATTTTCCCCTCCATTTATATACAATTTTCTTACCATTTCTTCTTTTTTTTTTTGTTTCATATAATATATATATATATTATAAATAATTTTATTTATATACATCTGAAACCTAACGTATAAAAAAAAAGAATGAATATTTATCGATAATGTTCGGGTCATCTTTTCTTTTTTAGGGACAAGAATATCTACTGGTTCATTGTACATATCCATTTTAGTTAGGAATTCCGCGTAAAAATAAATACAAATGATCTTGAACTACGGCATCTGACCATATAATATATGTCTATGTTTTACAATAAACAATAAAGAAGGAGGATTTTCAATGCGAGATATAAAAACATATCTCTCCACGGCACCTGTGCTAACTACTCTATGGTTTGGGTCTTTAGCGGGTCTATTGATAGAGATTAATCGTTTATTCCCAGACGCCTTGTCATTTCCCTTTTTTTCATTCTAGTTATTAATATTAATATAATATGCGAAAAAGGAAAAAAAAAATGGGAGCTCTAATTCTATGTGACGTGACTAAAATGCATTTCGCCCCCTTTTTAAGTTCTTTAGGATAGGAAGGAAAGAGAAAGAAAAAAAAATGTATTGAACCCCAAAGTGGATCTAAAATCGAATTTTGGAGAACATAAATGGAAATGTGGGTCCAGTCTAGGGGAGGCTCCACGAAATCATAGCATAGAAAGAAGATACATAAATGAAATACTGGAATTAGGATAGGAATAATTGATAGTTAGAAAAAAAAATTTGTATTACTTAATTATTACTCTATTAATATATTAATATTAATTACAATGAAATCTTTAGAAATTTAATTTCGAGTTAGTAACTTCTATTAATTTAAAAATTTTTTTTTGTTCTTTTCTTCTTTTTCTTTTCGGATCAAAAATAGAAAAGTTAAGTTAAGTCGATCCAAAATCCAAAGGGGGTTCATGGCCAAGGGTAAAGATGTCAGAGTCAGAGTTATTTTGGAATGTACTAGTTGTTGTGTCCGAAATGGTGTCAATAAAGAATCGCCAGGTATTTCTAGATATATTACTCAAAAGAATCGACACAATACACCCAGTCGATTAGAATTGAGAAAATTTTGTCGCTATTGTCACAAGCATACGATTCACGGGGAAATAAAGAAATAAACCGAACGGAACATGTGTGCGATTTTTCCATTACAATCCAAAGAGCAGAAAGAGGAAGAACTTAACGAAGAACTTAACATATAACATAATAATTATATAATACAAATTATACTATACAAAAATACAAATTATACAAATCAAACCCTATTTTGGCCGGATCTGAAATGAATAAAGAAATAGAATTTTAGAGATAAGGAATAACCCATGGATAAATCTAAGCAACCTTTTCGTAAATCCAAGCTCTCTTTTCGTAGGCGTTTGCCCCCAATTGGATCGGGGGATCGAATTGATTATAGAAACATGAGTTTAATTAGTCGATTTATTAGTGAACAAGGAAAAATATTATCTAGACGGGTGAATAGATTGACCTTGAAACAACAACGATTAATTACTATTGCTATAAAACAAGCTCGTATTTTATCTTTGTTACCTTTTCTTAATAATGATAAACAATTTGAGAGAGCCGAGTCAATCCCTAGAACTACTGGTCCTAGAGCCAGAAATAAATAGGCATATTCCTCAATTGACTCAAAACTCAAATTCTAATCTGAATTCAAGCTCAGATTAATGTAATGTTTTGTTCGAAAAGGCCTAGAATCCAGATTTTATTCTTGTGTTATAAGAAACAAAAAAATGGGGGAATAAGAAATCTTTTTTTTTTATTGAAACATGTTCGTTCATTCCTACTACTTATCTTAATTCTTAATCTTAATTTTTTCTTAATTTATTTTTATTCTATTCTATCTTCCCGGAGTTCATTCTCCGGGGAATTCTTGTTCAATCATTCCTGTATATTACTTCATAATTTCCTTTATTTGATGATCTTATTGGAAATCATGTAAAGACAATTCTTATTTGATATAGCTATTTGCGCAAGTATTTTACGATTAAGAAGCAATTGCCTCTTGTACAGATTGTATATTAATCGACTATAACTATAGAATACTTTATTCTCGCGAGTTACTGCATTTATCCGAGTGATCCACAAACGACGAAAATTTCTCTTTTGCCTGCCTCTATCTCGATGAGAGGAAACCAAAGCTCTCATTTTCTGTTGAGTAGTTGTTCGAGTAAGTCTTGAATGAGCCCCTCTAAAGGTTGATGCAAATAAACGAATTTTTGTTCGACGTCTCCGAGCTGTATACCCTCGTTTAACTCTGGTCATTGAATCAAATTAAACTTTAATGAATAACTAATTGAATTCTCTTCTTTCAGTCATTATTTGTCCCTCCCGGTCGATTAATAACAAAACGGATTATTCCGATATATAAAATATAAATTCCAATGGCTTTTGCTACTATAACCTTCCCAACCACTATTTTTTATTCTTTCCAGGCCAGGCATTTAGTTCACCTGGAAATAATAAATTCTACCGATACTAAATAAAAAAAATAGTGGGTTCCATCGTTTCTATGGTTACTTCTTAAACGGTGAGGCCCTCTCTATGCGCCGGAGCCTCGTCTCTCATTTAATCAAATGGTATTGTTAACTTGTATAGTTCACACTCTTTGGCTCTACCCATCAATTATACAGTAATAGGCCTTTTCACAATAAGAGCTATCCATATAGTGACGGCATTTAATTATGAAAGTTGGCTAGGTAGCTGACCCTGTTAGTCCGTTCTTTCAAGAATAAGAGCATAACTCTTTTGCTTCTTATAATACCATTTCTCCCGCTTAATGGATAACCATTTGCTACCAATGGGGAATTGCTTCTCATCTCAAATCGAGGTGATTGGATTTGCACCAATAGAAACCATAAATTCCATACACAATACACAACAATATAGGTATATGATAGATCTTCATTTTTAGATAGTAAATGGCGTTCTTCCACTCTATCTATCCTATTCATTGGTATTAATCATTGATACTGGAAAAATTGTCTCATTTGTTCGAGTTCATGATCTGAACGAGTCGCACATACACCCTAGTACATGTTCCTCGACGCTGAGGACATCCTCTAAGAGCGGGGGATTTCGTGACATTTCTTATTGGCTGTCTTGTGTTTCTAATAAGTTGTTTAATAGTTGGCATGTCGTATATATAGAATTATATTATAGAATGGGTTGGTTTAGATCGATCTTAACCTGATTTATGATTGATGATTATGAATTATTTCGATTCAATATCACATATAAAATAAAATAAAATCGTGGAAAATTCGAATTATGGTTTGAAATGAAATGGAATCATGGATTTACACGAAATCCCCAGTATTTTCATTTTCGACCGCTACAAGATCAACAATGCCATGAGCTTGGGCTTCTGTTGCTGACATAAAAACATCCCTTTCCATGTCTTCGGATACAACCCACAAAGGGTTGCCCGTTCTTTGTACATAAACCTTTGTGAGGGTTTCGCGAAGTTTCAGCAGTTCTTCCGCTTCCAGGATAAATTCCCCCGCTTGTGCCTCATAAAAAGAACTAGCAGGTTGGTGAATCATAACCCTGATGATATTGATATAACATCATGAACGGTCCTTCTATCTCGCATGATGGGGTTAAGGGGATAAAAAAAAACAAGAAGAAAAAATAAATAGAATTGAACAACCGTACAGGCATCTTTTGTGCATTGCATACGGCTCTGCAATGGAATTTACTACCCCCCCCCTCCATCGAAGAAGGGAAGAAATAGAATCCATCCGATCCAGTCAGATCGTTGAATAATCCATTTACCATCCTTCTTTTCGTAAGAGTAAAAAAAAAAAATACTATGATGGTTCTGTTGCTTTATATTATATATTTATTTCGTCTGTGATTTAGCAATCCCAAAGTGTCTTTCTGATACGACCAAATAAGGAAAAAATGATCTTGTTTTTTTTTCATTTTGGTACTCCCCTCCTTCTTTCATAAATATCAGAAAGGGCTTCTGGTGTGGAAGAAAAATGATTTGTGACGCTAAAATGTCCTCCCGACACATAAGATCAAATCGGAAATAACCTTTGTTTCATACTACTATCTCGATACAAAATCTCATGTTATGAAAAAACAATAATGGTTTGTTCATATCGAACTCAAAGTGCCATGCTATTATTACTTATTTTTTTCATATTCGATTATTCATATTCGATATGGCGAAGGCATAGTCTTCTTTTTTTTTCAAATAAAAACTCATTGGCGCCAAGCGTGAGGGAATGCTAGACGTTTGGTAATTTCTCCTCCAACCAGAATGAAAGATCCCATTGAAGCAGCTAATCCCATGCATATTGTATGTACATCGGGTGGCACAAATTGCATAGTATCATAAATGGCTATTCCCGGTATTACCCATCCGCCGGGAGAGTTTATAAACAAATAAAAATCCCTAGTATTATCTTCTATACTGAGATATACCATGAGACCAACAAGTTGATTCGAGATCTCGCTATCAACTTCTTGGCCTAAAAAAAGTAATCTTTCTCGATGAAGTCGGTTGATTAGGACAAAATTGTATCCCTTTTGAACCGTACGTGCACCTTTGGATGCATACGGTTCAAAAAATTGCGAAAAAAAATAATTAATCAATGTGTCAATTCCAGTCTTATTTCTTTTTTTGTAACAGGTTTTTGTTTTTCTAATGAAGGTCTTTTCCTCTATTTTTCAAAAAACATGAGTTTTGGTTCCCTTTCCCTTCCCTATAAAA